GGCGTTCCAACCCGGTTCCCACAATGCATTTTTCGGACTGAGAAAGTGGAACTGCTTGACGTTGCATATTAGAACTCATTAAAGCTCGATTTGCATCGTTGTGCTCGATAAAAGGAATGAGGGAAGCTCCAACAGAAAAATATTGGAAGGGAAAAATACTTCGAAGATGAACCTGCTCCCACGCAATGGTCAGGAATTCTTGACGGTATCGAGCCGGAACAACTTGTTCTTCCGGAATACCTTGATTCAAGGCCAAGGAATTTCCTGTAGATACCATAAAGTATTCATCCCTACTTGGTGATAAAAAAAGCATCTGTACCCCTGTTGATCTCTCAGAAATTTTATAAAAAGGACTTTCTAGAGACCCCAAAAGACCGATTCTTGCATGAATTGCTAAGGATCCAATAAGTCCAACATTAATTCCTTCAGACGTGTCAATTGGGCAAATCCGGCCGTAGTGACTAGGGTGGATATCTCGTATCCGAAAACTAGCCGTTCGTCCCGTCAATCCTCCAGGGCCCAAATAACTCAATTTTCGTCCATGAACTATTTGTGTCAATGGATTAGTTCGATCCAAAACTTGAGATAATGGGTGTAATCCAAAAAACGAGTCATAAGTCGTTGTTAATGAAGTTGAAGTGACCAAATTTTGAGGGGTCGGTATTAATTTATGCCGAATTGCGCCACATATAGTTCCTCGAACCACATTTTCTAAACGAGCCAGAGCCACTCCAAATTGATCTTGTAAGAGATCTGCTACAGAGCGAATACGTTTATTTTTCAAATGATTCATATCATCAAGTGTGCCCACTCCAAATTTCATTCCAATCAAATGATCCGTAGCTACCAATATATCGCGCGGTAACAAAAACGTATTTTTTTGGGGTATATCAAGATTCAGTCGACGGTTCATATTTCGTCGACCAATCCTTCCTAATTCGCATTTTTGTTGAAAGAATTTTTTTTGTAATTCTTTATATAAAGATTCCGAAAATACCGAGTCCCCCCCTACACAAGCAAATTGTTGATAAAACGCCAAAATGGCATTTTCCTTTGACCCCAAAAATTTTTTATCTTTATCATTCAAGAAAGATAATAAAATTTCCGGGTAGCAAACATTATCCAGAATTTCTTTTAGATTCGAACCCATAGCTGATGATAAAACTAGAATAGATATTTTCTGTTTCCGACTCACACGAGCCCATATCCTTGCTTTTCTATCAATCTCTAATTCTGATCTTCCTCCCCAATCTGATATTATGGTGCCGGTATAGACCGAAATTCCGGTATGGTCCAATTCTGACCGGTAATAAATACCGGGGCTTTGCAATATTTGATTGATAACAATTCTGTATATTCCATTTACTATAAAAGTGCCCAGGGAGTTCATTAGAGGAATATTTCCAATAAAAATTTTTTGTTCTTGCATTTCCCTGCCGGCTTTCATAATTAATCCTGCAGATACGTATAATTCAGAAGAATATGTAAGTGATTTATACACAGCATCCTTTTCTTTTATCACGGGTTCTACCAATTGATATGTTTCTACAAATAATTGAAATTCAATTTCTTGATCTGGATCTTCAATTTTTGGAAACTTATAAAGCTCTTCCGGTAAGCCCTGATCAATGAACCTACAAAATCCTTCAAATTGTATCTGATTAAACCCGGGTATTGTAGACATCAGCTCATTTCCTTCTCGTAACATTTAAACCCAATTCCTCATTTGTTTCAAAAAACCAGTCTTGGATCATTATTTATTGAAAAATAGCGATCAACCTAGCTTGGATGGAATTTATATTTACTAAATAACATAAAATTTTACACATACATTCGATATATATGGAATATAGGAAATACATATGAACGAAGGCAGAAATAAAATTTGCACCATATACAAGAAGTGGATAAAACAGTCTTTTTAAAAGAATTAATGCTATTTAATTAGATTTCTTTAATTCTCTACCATTATTATGATATTACTCCGATTTTTTTGGATACTAAATAAAACACAGGATTTGATCCCTTCACCGAGATCAGAATAATCAGCAACAATATATAATTTTAGTACTATTTCGTAGAATTCATAATATACGCTTTATAGCTTAGTAAATTAAATACGTGTCCTAATTTTTGTTATGGTTCCTGGGTTTACATATATGCACAATTGTTGTTATAATTGAAATTGAGAAAATGAAAATAGAAAAAATATTTTAGTGAAAATACACACTAATAATTATTAGTTACCATTTGACATTTTCTTATGTCATTAGGAAAACATGATTTGAAGTCAGAATGTAAGACTCGTTCATGAATTCTAAAATAGTTAATGGTTCCAATTTCTTATAACTTTTGTAACCGAGAGATTTGGTATGGATAAAAAAAATCTTTTTTTTAGGAATTTGATTCAAAACACAAATAAAATAAAAAAAGGCCATTAATCCACCCCCAAAAGGTAATTTTTTCATCTATATAGAAGTTTGGCGGCATGGCCGAGTGGTAAGGCGGAGGACTGCAAATCCTTTATTCCCCAGTTCAAATCCGGGTGTCGCCTGATCAAAAAAATGCAACTAGAAATCTCTTAGGATCTTTTGATACGTACTTGATTCTAACTATCTAGTGGGCTGTCAATCTTTGTATCTCTTTGTATCTAGAAAATAGTAAGTAGTGGTGTAAAAAAGTCTCGATTCCTTTACACCCCTATTGGAGGCAATTTGGTCCGAGGTAATATCTTAACTAATTATTATTGTTGATTAAGAAATAGTCCGAAATTTTTTTTGACTCTGTACCATCGATTTCACTATTATTAGTAAACAATAATCGAATAATTCGTTCGTATTTAAAGAAATAGGGGACAAAATTCACATGGATATTCTAAGTCTCGCTTGGGCTGCTTTAATGGTAGTCTTTACGTTTTCTCTTTCACTTGTAGTATGGGGAAGAAGTGGACTCTAGAAATACTACTTAACTTAGCTTAGCTAATGCTAATTGAGTTTTTAGATCATTTCGTAAAGTTTTTTTTAAGATTAAGATACTAATATTTATTTTTAAAAATGTTCATGTTATGCTTATTTTTTGAAAAAAATACGAAAAATCTAATACTAATAATAATAAATAGTATGGTAGAAAGAAAGATTTCTTTCTACCATAGTGCTATTATATTAAATAGAATAAACGACTTATAATTATAGCCTTTTTTTTCAGTTAAGAAACGAAATTGGAATACCTTTTTTCCATCTTTCAATCATTGCTAAAGAATGAAGAAGTCAAGTTTCAATCAAACTAATTTTTTTGGCTGACCGTTTTTACATAAATGATAAGTAGAAAAGCAGTCGGAACTAGAATGAAGAGCGCAGTAGCAATAAATGCAAGAATATTTACTTCCATAATTTCATTGTTTTTTTATTTTAGTTAGCAATAATTCGGGATTTAATCCCATAGAGATGATAAAACTGTCACCTGTAAATTCATAAATTCAATGGAATTTCTTCTATTTTGATGATATTGATTAATATCATTAATAACAATATATGAACTATCATATCACTTCGTCGTCGCAAATTGGAAGAGTATAACATAGGAGAATCTTTTATCCATACTTAATAACAAAATTGATTGTGATCTAATCAAGATATCATTCTTTTTTACCATATTTACCATAAACTCCAGTTTTCCTTGTTTGTCCAATAAATTATCTAACTAAGTCTCATCTCCCCGCTTTTCTCTTTATTTTAAAAACAAAACCAAAAATAGATAAAAAACGGACATTATTATTATTTTTTTTATTTTCAATATGTGCTCTTTTGTTAATAGAACTTAAAGTCTAGCCTAAAAAAAGAATTACATTACTACGGGGTATCCTTGTTTTATCTTTTATTGGATCCGTCGGGACTGACGGGGCTCGAACCCGCAGCTTCCGCCTTGACAGGGCGGTGCTCTAACCAATTGAACTACAATCCCAAGCAACTAAGGTATATTGATTTTGACTTCGAGTTGTTGTAACAAAGAAGGGAGTTATAAGTGCTATAACAAAAGAACAAGGGGTTTTCTTTTTTTATTAAAATTATCCTATAGTATGAATATAGAGCAAACAAATGAAAAACAGAAAGATTGACTTTTTTATTACGCGTATCGAGAGGATAAATTAAATAGTTTCCTCTCATAGTACGTTAGATATTTTTTGGGCCGAGCTGGATTTGAACCAGCGTAGACATATTGCCAACGAATTTACAGTCCGTCCCCATTAACCGCTCGGGCATCGACCCAGGAAGAATCTTAGATTTATTGATTAGGCATCCATGATCAACTTCCTTTTTTAGTACCCTACCCCCAGGGGAAATCGAATCCCCGCTGCCTCCTTGAAAGAGAGATGTCCTGAACCGCTAGACGATGGGGGCATACGTACCCAACTGCTATCATACTATATTCATAGTATGAACAGTTTTTGAAATTGTCAATAGAATTGAATATATTTTATTCTTAGATTTTAGATTCAAGGGGTCTTTCCGTCTTATATGATTACATCCCATTTTTTGTCATTTCTTTTTGACTTCATTCAAAGAATCCATTCGAATTTTATTTTTTATTATATTAATTTTTTATTATTTATTATATTATAATAATATTAATAATAATATATAATTTATTATAATTTATTTATAAGATTATAAGATAAAATTAACTTAGAATAGGTAATTCAAAGGATCCGTTCAAGACGTGCTTTAGCTACAAAAAATTTAAGTTAAACAATCGCACTTAGAAATGAGCCCCTAGCTGCTATAAGTCGACTTAGACTTATCTAAATATACATATATACAAAATGACTGAGCTAAGAATTAACTTTTAATTGAACTATCGAATATTTATTATACATATATATACATATTAATAATAAATAATGGCCCCTTTAACTCAGTGGTAGAGTAACGCCATGGTAAGGCGTAAGTCATCGGTTCAAATCCGATAAGGGGCTTTTTATTTTGAGTTTGTTCATAAGAAAA